CTGTGCTTCCAGACATGCTGAGCTCCACATATTTTTGTACAGTCAAAGGGAAAATCCGTAAAAGATGAGATCAGTAAATTTTCATTACGGTGACTTTCACTTTTAGGTAGGATTACCAATATTGTACCTAAGGTGTCTTTAGAGTATACCGAATCAGTATAGCTATCCTTCTTCTGACACAGCAAGGCGATTTTGATTAATATTGAAATGAAGTATGAGAAAATTGATCTCTTCCTTTTTATTGCTTGTAATTCATGAAAAATTAAGGAAGAATGAAGAATATTATCATATTACCCCAATTCAATTAGACGTGAAATTGAGAAATCTGTTTTTCGTGGTTCGTTATAAAAGAGGTTTTTTGGTTAATCGTCGAAAGAAAAAAAATCATTTAATTGCAATCAATTAATCAATATTTGTGATGCACCCGTTGTTGTATTATATCCAGGGTTTTTAATAGATCTAACCAAAGATTAATCTAACTCCAAAGATGCAACTTTATATTTATAAATATGGAATGTAAAAGCTATAAAGGCAAATATAATAAGAATTAGTTGAAATAAAGATTTTTTTAAAATTATTTCATTCGAAATATTATTTATATGGATGAATCCAATTGCCGAGTCTACTGAGTTAAAATAAAAATGAAAGTCAAAAAGGTATTATGTTAAATGACTCATTATTTGTTGCATCTAGAATGTAAAATGTAAATGGAATAGTTATATTGATATTTTTGCTTATTCTTCCGCCGATCTTTAAAAAAGGAAACTTAGGTAAGTGCTTTATAAACATATGTATAAAAAAAAATATATTTCATGTAGCTTCCTCATGCCTACTCTAACTAGTTATTTCGGTTTCTTACTAGCAGCTTTAACTCTAACCTCTGCTCTATTTATAGGTCTTACCAAAATACGACTTATTTGAAATTAATCGAATGAACAACTCAAGAAATCTTTCTGTAGCATTCCATATATTTTATAATTCTTTACCGCGTCAATTGATAAATTTTTGTTATTGAGATTCATGGGCAATTCGGATTAATATTTATAGATAGATATTACCTTTCNTTTTTTTTTTTCTTTCAAACGAATTGAAATGATTGAAGTTTTTCTATTTGGAATAGTCTTAGGTCTAATTCCTATTACTTTGGCTGGATTATTCGTAACTGCATATTTACAATACAGACGTGGCGATCAGTTGGATCTTTGATTAATTAACAAATCTTTTTTTGATTGACCTCCCGTACATTAGAGAAAGGAGGAGGTCAAATTTAGATTACTGTTCAGTTATTTCAGTCTAATTCGAGAAATTAAATTCGACCTAACAAGAATGGAATCACGCTCTGTAGGATTTGAACCTACGACATCGGGTTTTGGAGACCCACGTTCTACCGAACTGAACTAAGAGCGCTTTCTTATCACAATAGATAAGACTGTAAAGAAAACAAACTTTTTTTTGTAATCCAAAACTACATCTACATCCGGCATACAAACACTATAGAGTATGAAGAGTATGATAAAAAAAAATGCGAGATTCTTTTTTTTTTTATCGATTTCAATTAATTTACTCCTTACTTCTCAGAGGAAAAGTAATTAGTTAGGGATGACAGGATTTGAACCCGTGACATTTTGTACCCAAAACAAACGCGCTACCAAGCTGCGCTACATCCCTTTCAATTCCATTTTTTTTATAGTGTAATTAATTTTAAAGAATCCCTGTCGTGTTTTCCACATCGTTCTTTCCTATATATCGTTATTACCTATATATAATATATCTTGTCATTTCTTTTTTTTGGTCTTTGGTATAAAAAAAGTATTGGGATATATGAAAAAAAATCTGTTGTAAAATGTAAAGTAAAACAAAAGATTTTTGGGGAATATTTAATGGGAAGGGGCATGCTACTTTTTTTTTTAAGAAAAAAAAATATCTTATCCACATTTAATTTGACTTAGCTTAGGGATTTCGTGTACAAACACAAGTAGTCTTTAACTTGAATATTTAAAATATTCAAATATTCAAAAATATGATATGCATTTGATCGTAGATTCAATATGTATTACTTTGTTTATATATTAATAAAGAAGGAGGATTTTCAATGCGAAATTTTAAAACATATCTTTCCGTGGCACCGGTATTAAGCACTTTATGGTTTGGGTCTTTAGCTGGTTTATTAATAGAAATCAATCGTTTTTTTCCGGATGCGTTGACATTCCCTTTTTTTTAATTCTAGTTATTGACATGGAGAGGGAATAACGAATATTAGAGATAAAATAAAAAAATAAACTATCTGTGACTAATTCCTCTTCCCTTTTCTTTCTTCTTTCTCTTTTTATTTAAAAATTCAAACAATATATTAGAATAATATAGAAGAGAAAGAAGAAAAGTAGATTCAACCTCATCAAAACTGAGGTTAAGGTTCGAATGAAAATTTCTAAAAAAAAAAGAAAGAGTTAGAACGGAAATGAAAATATGGATTTAGGGTAAGAATATCATACAAGATAGTTAAATGAAATACTGTGATTAGAAATGGAATTAGAAATCGTTTGATTACGTCGTATTTCTTTATTTACTATTATTTATATTTAGTATGATAGATTAAATTTACTATGATATATTACCCTATATGATTGCAACGAAATCTTTTTAATTCTATTTCGAGTTAGCAATTTCTATATATTTTTTTTCTTCATGTCAGGTCGAAAAAAAGAAAAAAAAAGTGGCTTGAATCAAAAAGAAAAAGGAGGTTAGGTTGATGGCTAAGGGTAAAGATGCCCGAGTAAAAGTCATTTTGGAATGTACTAGTTGTGTTCGAAAAAATGTTAATGTTAATAAGGAATCAAGGGGAATTTCTAGATATATTACTCAAAAGAATCGACACAATACACCTAGTCGGTTGGAATTGAGAAAATTCTGTCCATCTTGTTGCAAACATACAATTCACGGAGAGATAAAGAAATAGATCGAACCAAAACCTCTGTCTATCATCCTTTTACGGAAGGAGACAAAGGGATTTTCATATTTTCATTTTCCATTATATAATTATTTATATTAATATATAAATTATATAAATAAAATATAAATTATATAAATAAACAAACCAAATCCTAGTTCGGCTGGATCTTGAAAAAATTAGAATTAAGAAATAGGATTTTCGGTATGTATAAGGAATAAACTAAACAAACTATGGATAAAGCCAAGCGACCCTTTATTAAATCCAAGCGATCTTTTCGTAGGCGTTTGCCCTTGATTCAATCGGGGGATCGAATTGATTATAGAAACATGAGTTTAATTAGCCGATTTATTAGTGAACAGGGAAAGATATTATCTAGACGAGTTAATAGATTGACTTTGAAACAACAACGATTAATTACTATTGCTATAAAACAAGCTCGTATTTTATCTTTGTTACCTTTTCTAAATAATGAGAAACAATTTGAAAGAATAGAGTCGACTGATAGAACTGCTAGCTTTAGAACAAAAAAAAATAATAGGTTTACTACTTAATAATTACTTAATTTATTTGAAATTTTTTTATTTAATTTTTAATTGAAATTGTAATTCAATCAAAATTCGAATTTGAACTCAAACATGGATTGATGTTTTGTTCGAAAAAAATCTAGGTTTGATTGTCGTGTTCCAAGATAATAAAAATCGAGAAGAAATATTTTGTATTTTTAATTTGAATGGGTTTGTTAATTTTTATTTATTTCTTTTTTGTATTTTATCAGACTATATCCTCCCGGAGAATAAACTCCGGGGAACTTCATTTAAAAAATTTCGGGGGATTCTTTCCAATCTTCTTTTTTTACGGTTTCACATTCATTGAAAATGCAAATTAAAGAATACTCATCAAATATAGCTAATTGTGCAAGTATTTTACGATTAAAAAGTAACTGTCTCTTGTGCAGATTGTGTATTAATTTACTATAATTATAAAATACCTCCCTTTTGCGAATTAGTCCGTTTATCCGAGTGATCCACAAACGACGAAAATCTCTCTTTTTCCTATCTCTATCCCGATGAGTCGAAACCAAAGCTCTTATTTTCTGTTGAGCAATAGTTCGAGTAAGTCTTGAATGAGCCCCTTGAAAGGTTGATACAAATACACGAATTTTTGTTCTACGTCTCCGAGCTATATATCCTCGTTTAACTCTAGTCATTGAATAAATGAAACTTTGATGACTAACTAGAATAACTAATTATTAATTGATTTTCTTTTTTTGAGTTATTCTTTTATCCTTTCTATTAATAACAAAACGTATTTTTCCAATGTATAAAATAAAAATTCCAATGGCTTTCGCTACTATAACCTTCCCGACCACGTTTCTTTTTTTTTTTTATTATTAATTTAATACAATTTCTTATTTTTTTGTCTTGTTTCAAGGCGAAATGTCTAAAACTAAAAAAAAATGTAAATTCAATTTAAATATAAAGAAATAGTGGGTTCCTTCGTTTCTATGGTTACTTTTTAAATTAAACGGTGAGGTCCTTTCTATACACCGGAGCCCTTTACTTCATTTACTGAATGTTATTGATAACTTGTACAGTTCAAATTTCTTGGCTCTACCTATCAACTATCCAGTAATAGGTCTTTCACAATGAGATCCACCTATACAGTAACGGTATTTAATTTTGAAGGTTAGCTGGAGAGCTGACCCTGTTAGTCCGTTCTTCAAAAAATAGGAGCATAATTTTTTTGCTCTAAATATAAGATTTCCCGCTGAATGGATAACGTTCGCTACCAATGGGAAGTTTTTCTTATCTTAAATCGAATTTATACTAATAGAAACCATAAATTTCATACACAATAGATGAATAGGTCTTTTTCATTTTCGATAATGACCATAGTTCTTCCATTTTCTCCTATTAATTGGTACTTATCATGTATATTGGAAAATTTGTTCCTTTCATTTGTTTTTATTCAAGTTGAACGAGTCACACATACACCCTAGTACATGTTCCTCGGCGCTGAGGACATCCCCGAAGAGCGGGGGATTTCGTGACGTTTCTGATTGGCTGTCTTGTGTTTCTAATAAGTTGTTTAATAGTTGGCATGTTGAATCATATACATAATGAGCTGGTTTAGATCAATCCTAACCTAACCGAATGATTATGAATTATTTCTACTTAGAATATAATATATATAATAATATAATAGAAATGGAATAGATAGAAATCTAATAGAAGTTAATATAATAAATGTTAAATCCCGTAACAAGATAAAATAGATAATGGTTCATTTTTTTTCATTTTGATTTGTTTTATTCGACTGCTACAAGATCAACAATTCCATAAGCTTGGGCTTCTGCTGCTGACATAAAAACATCTCTTTCCATATCTTCGGATACAACCCATAAGGGTTTGCCTGTTCTTTGTACATAAACCCTTGTAAGGGTTTCGCGCAATTTCAATAATTCTTCCGCTTCCAGGATAAATTCTCCTGTTTGCGCCTCGTAAAAAGAGCTAGCAGGTTGATGAATCATTACCCTGATGATATACCCTAAAAGGGGTTATTCTATCTCATATAATGGGGCGAGGACAAAATATATAGACTAGGAAAAAAAGAAAAAAGATAGAATTGAACAACCGTACGTGCATCTTTTCCACGTTGCATACGGCTCTATAATGGAATTTACTTTTTTTGTTACGTCTAAAAAATAGGATCGATCAAATTAAGATCAGTATCAGTAAATGATCCAATTACCACCCTTCTTTTCAGAGAAGTTCAAAAATACTATGATGGCTCCGTTGCTTTATATATTAATTTTGTCTGTAATTCAGCAATCCCAAAGTTTTTTTTGAATCCGAAAAAAAGAAGGAAAAAAAGAATTTTTTCGTACTCTTTCAAACATAAATATTGTTAAGAGTTGTTTTGGTATGAAAAAAGGTTTGTGACGCTGAAAAGGATTCTTGAGGAAATACTCTTCATCTCATACTACTCTTTCGATACATAATCTAATGTTTTGAAAATAGAGATAAAATTTTCTCATTTATTATATCGAATTCAAAGTGCCATGCTATTATTACTCAATATTTCATACGGTGAAGGCATAGTTTTCTTTTTTTTTCGAAAATCAAAAGAAATCATTGGCGCCGAGCGTGAGGGAATGCTAAACGTTTGGTAATCTCTCCTCCGACCAAGATAAAGGAGCCCATTGAAGCAGCTAACCCCATGCATATTGTATGTATATCTGGTCGCACAAATTGCATAGTATCATAAATCGCTATTCCGGGTATTACCCATCCACCAGGAGAATTTATAAATAAATACAAATCCTTGGTATCATCCTCGATACTGAGATATACCATAAGACCAATAAGTTGATTCGAGATCTCGCTATCGATTTCTTGGCCTAAAAAAAGTAATCTTTCTCGATAAAGTCGGTTGATGAGGGTAAAATTGTATCCCTTAGGAACCGTACATGCACCTTTTGATGCATACGGTTCAAAAAAAAATTGTGAAAAAATCAATGTGTAGATTTTATTCTTTTTTTCTCCCTTCTCTAATTCCTCATATAACTAAAAAAAAAAAAAAAAATCGAATTTATTAAACTTATATTTATCGAATTAACTTTTCATTGATGTATTGTTTCATCGAGATCCAATCCAAATCACGATGTCATTTTCTTGTTCTTGAACGGGTCTCCTTAATTTTTTTAGGTTTATGCTCTACTCCAGATAAAGATTTGACCGATTTCGATTTGCACATATAGGACAAATGCTTCCAATATCACTTGTGTGTTTTTTTGTGTTAAGAATTCTACCCTTTTTTTTGTCATTTCATATTTTTTTTTTCAAAAATTTCGATATTCAAGATATTGATTACTATATTCGAATATTCGAATTCGAGTGATTAAGATTGATATCATTCTTATTTTCAATTACAAAAAAAGTTTAAGTTATATTGTCTAAGTTATAAAAGTAAATAAAATATAAAAATATATAATATAAGCAAATAGGAATCTTCAATATATTATCAATTGGAATTGGGTTTTTATAAAAGGAGCCTGGATACTTCATTTTATTGGTCTAACCGAGCCAACCATAAATTATTCTAATTAATCTGAATCCTCCTATAGATCTAAAGATCTAATTTCATTTCACGCTCCAAATTTTGGATGCTTCAATTCATTTTTCTTGTTAGGTGACAGGGAGGATATCTCAATCGGAAGAGAGAACGGAGAAATTCCATATGACCCAATATATCTGACAAGTCGCACTATACGTCAACCCAAGATGCATCTTCCTCTCCAGGACTTCGAAAGGGAACTTTTGGAACACCAATAGGCATTAAATGAAAAAAAAAGAATTTAAGTACTATATTTCACTTTGATATGGAAACGTAATAAATAAGAGGGTTATTGTCTTCATAATATGAACCTTTATTCTATTTTCTGCATAGATTAGAAAAGAAAAGTTTAGTGAAAAAAAAAACGATAGAATAAATGAAGAAAATTTTTTGCGAATATAGCCTTTCAATAATGAACAAGTATTAAAGCCTTCACTGAACGACGATAGTATCAACTCCCCATTGCGTATTGCTACTTATCGGGTATAGAATAGATTTGTTTCTTTTTGTTCCTACAACCATAATTGTTCCATTATTACTAACAGAATAGAACAAACATTAACCCTTGTTCCACGATAATTTATTGAACAAAAGGGGTTCATTGACTAGTCTATAGTATTTTCCAATGCAATAAAGTTACATAGTGTCATTTATCTTTGATAAAGAGGTATTTCCATGGGTTTGCCTTGGTATCGTGTTCATACCGTCGTATTGAATGATCCCGGACGGTTGATTTCTGTCCATATAATGCATACAGCTCTGGTTGCTGGTTGGGCCGGTTCGATGGCTCTATATGAATTAGCAGTTTTTGATCCCTCTGATCCTGTTCTTGATCCAATGTGGAGACAGGGTATGTTCGTTATACCTTTCATGACTCGTTTAGGAATAACCAATTCATGGGGCGGTTGGAATATTACAGGGGGGACTATAACAGATCCGGGTATTTGGAGTTACGAAGGTGTAGCCGGCGCGCATATCGTGTTTTCCGGCTTGTGCTTTTTGGCAGCTATTTGGCATTGGGTGTATTGGGATCTAGAAATCTTTTCTGATGAACGTACAGGAAAACCTTCTTTGGATTTGCCTAAGATTTTTGGAATTCATTTATTTCTTTCTGGGGTGGCTTGTTTTGGTTTTGGCGCATTTCATGTAACAGGTTTGTATGGTCCTGGAATATGGGTGTCCGATCCTTATGGACTAACTGGAAAAGTACAACCTGTAAGTCCAGCATGGGGTGTGGAAGGTTTTGATCCTTTTGTTCCAGGAGGAATAGCTTCTCATCATATTGCAGCAGGAACATTGGGCATATTAGCAGGCCTATTCCATCTTAGTGTTCGCCCACCTCAGCGTCTATACAAAGGATTACGTATGGGCAATATTGAAACCGTTCTTTCGAGTAGTATCGCTGCTGTCTTTTTTGCAGCTTTTGTTGTTGCTGGAACTATGTGGTATGGTTCGGCAACCACCCCGATCGAATTATTTGGCCCCACTCGTTATCAATGGGATCAGGGATACTTTCAACAAGAAATATATCGAAGAGTAAGTGCTGGGCTAGCCGAAAATCAAAGTTTATCAGAAGCTTGGTCCAAAATTCCTGAGAAATTAGCTTTTTATGATTACATTGGGAATAATCCGGCAAAAGGAGGATTATTTCGAGCGGGCTCAATGGACAACGGCGATGGAATAGCTGTTGGATGGTTAGGACACCCTATTTTTAGAGATAAAGAAGGGCGTGAACTCTTTGTACGTCGTATGCCTACTTTTTTTGAAACATTTCCAGTCGTTTTGATAGACGGGGACGGAATTGTTAGAGCTGACGTTCCTTTTAGAAGAGCTGAATCTAAGTATAGCGTTGAACAAGTAGGTGTAACTGTTGAGTTTTATGGTGGCGAACTTAACGGAATCAGTTATAACGATCCCGCTACTGTGAAAAAATATGCTAGACGCGCTCAATTGGGTGAAATTTTCGAATTAGATCGTGCTACTTTGAAATCTGATGGTGTTTTTCGTAGTAGTCCGCGAGGTTGGTTTACCTTTGGGCATGCTTCCTTTGCACTACTCTTTTTCTTCGGACACATCTGGCATGGGGCCAGAACCTTGTTCAGAGATGTTTTTGCTGGTATTGACCCAGATTTGGATGCTCAAGTCGAATTTGGAGCATTCCAAAAACTTGGAGATCCGACTACAAGAAGACAAGGAGTCTAATACACCATTGCTTTGTTATTTTCGACCTCTATTTTTTTTTATCATTATCGGGAAAGTAATCCCGACTAAACAGGTATGGAAGCTATTATTGTAAACCACAATCGAATCTATGGAAGCATTGGTTTATACATTTCTATTAGTCTCGACTCTAGGGATAATTTTTTTCGCTATCTTTTTTCGGGAGCCTCCGAAAGTTCCGACTAAAAAGGTGAAATGATTTTTCATTATCTCAATTGAAGTAACGAGTCTTCCAATACAGGAAGGCTCGTTACTTCAACTAGTCCCCGTGTTCCTCGAAAGGATCTCTTAATTGTTGAGAGGGCTGCCCAAAAGCGGTATATAAAGCATACCCTGTAAAACTTACAAGTAAACCAGATATAAAGATGGCGACTAGGGTTGCTGTTTCCATTATTATATAATTTCAAGACCACAATGGATCTATGATAAAAATCCTTTATTTACAACGGAATGGTATACAAAGTCAACAGATCTCAATGAATACAATCGGATTTATGGCTACACAAACCGTTGAGGGTAGTTCTAGAGCTCGTCCAAAACCTACTACCGTAGGGGCTTTATTGAAACCATTGAATTCGGAATATGGTAAAGTAGCTCCTGGATGGGGAACTACTCCTTTGATGGGAGTTGCAATGGCTTTATTTGCAGTATTCCTATCTATTATTTTGGAAATTTATAATTCTTCTGTTTTACTGGATGGAATTTCAATGAATTAAATTAAATCCACACGAAAATGAAATCCAAAAGAACCAGAAAGTTCTAACCTTTCAATACAAAGTGAATTTTTTGGTCTCCCCTTTTTTGTTTTCTATTTGTAACCCCCTTTTTGGTAGTTCGATCGCGGAATTTCTTTCTTTCTGTATTTCCGGAATATGAGTGTGTGACTTGTTATAATTGATCCTATTAATAATACAGAGAATGGGTCTGTCATCTTGATAGAGATGGTTCGAACTCGTCGGATATTCATTCTGGTATCTGGAACACGGAATATATAAAATGAATCAAGAAATATTTGAACTATGATTCATATTTAATATTCAGACCTCTTGATCGGATTCAAAAAAAAATATCTTTGAAACGAAAGAATTAGAAGCTAGAAATCGAAATATTTTTATTCTTTTAAACTGCTGTTTATGTCTATTTTGTTTAACCAACATAGACATTTTTTTTTCTTTTTAGTTGTATTTTTAGTCATTATACCTATCCCATTGATTGAATAAGTGATGATCCAATGGTTCTTACTCAAGGAATCTTTTGGTTTAGCTTTGGGGTTTTTTTGAATCATCGTGGTTCTAGTATGAATCTGGGGTTTCAATTGATTCATAGGATCTTAACAAGAGAAATTCCTATCAATGATAAAAAAAAGCAATAGTAAAAATAAAAGGTACATTACACATCAAATAAAAAATCAAAGAAAAAATAGGTAAAGAGAATATTCAAAAGGCCTGTAGTAACAATCAACATAAAGACGAATGAGCCGACTTGATATTTTGGCATTATCACCACAAAAAAGAACTTTCAAATTTTTATTCTTTCGTTTCTTTTGAAAAGAAAAAATAGGGGATTAATAAGTGTATTCTATAATACCTTTCAATCAGTATTTTGTTTGGTGTGTTTGCTTGAGCTGTACGAGATGAAATTCTCATATACAGTTCTTAGAGGGGGAATTTCTGTGAATTACCTATCTCAATAAAGTTTATGATTGGTTCGAAGAACGTCTCGAGATTCAGGCGATTGCAGATGATATAACTAGTAAATATGTTCCTCCTCATGTCAACATATTTTATTGTCTAGGAGGAATTACGCTTACTTGTTTTTTAGTACAAGTAGCTACGGGGTTTGCTATGACTTTTTACTATCGTCCAACCGTTACTGAGGCTTTTGCTTCTGTTCAATATATAATGACTGAAGCAAACTTTGGTTGGTTAATACGATCCGTTCATCGGTGGTCGGCAAGTATGATGGTTCTAATGATGATCCTGCATGTATTTCGTGTGTATCTCACCGGTGGGTTTAAAAAGCCTCGTGAATTAACTTGGGTTACAGGTGTGGTTTTGGCTGTATTGACCGCGTCTTTTGGTGTAACTGGTTATTCCTTACCTCGGGACCAAATTGGTTATTGGGCAGTTAAAATTGTAACAGGCGTACCTGAAGCTATTCCCGTAATAGGATCGCCTTTGGTAGAGTTATTACGTGGAAGTACTAGTGTGGGACAATCCACTTTGACTCGGTTTTATAGTTTACATACTTTTGTATTGCCTCTTCTTACTGCCGTATTTATGTTAATGCACTTTCTAATGATACGTAAACAGGGTATTTCTGGTCCCTTATAGAAAAAAAAAGGGGGGTATCATATATACTTGTAATCAATCATTTCTCGCTTGGGGGAAGAACAAGAGTATTTCATTGATACAAGTATGGATTATTGAAAAGAATAATCTATGTATTTGAACATTTTCCTTCAACCCCACAATATTGTATTATGTTATTTAACATAATATTGCCGGTTGAAGGTAATTTTACGAAAAAAATGGATTATGGGAGTGTGTGACTTGAACTATTGATTAGGCCGTGCAGGTATATATCCTTTTCTGCCACATTGAAATTTCTAAGCCAGTGTGTCTTTTGTCCAACCACCGTATAAGTAAATCCTATACAGAGGATAGGCTAGTTTGTTTGAAGAGAATCTATTTATTCTATGATCAACCCCGGGTCATGTCATGCATGAACAGGCTCCGTAAGATCCAGCCGAATGTGTAATTTAATCCAAACTTTTTTATCATTTTTTTTCTTCTTAATTTTCTATTTTATATTAAGAGTTTGTTTTTAATAGTATTGAAATGCATTCATTTCCGATGCATTAATCTGATTTATGATATTATCGGAGTGAAACAAGGGATCTAAAGAACAATAGAGGCTTAATTTTATTAGTAACAAGTAAACCCTTTTTTATATTTAAATTTTAGATGTAAATATATATCTTTTTTTTACATTCTATTTTATTATATTAAAAAAGTATTAACAAAGTATTCAAAATAGTATTAAAAAAAAAAGTAAAAAGCTCCAAATATTTTGGAGATAAAAACCAACTACAAGGTATGAGACGACCCAGAAAGCATTTGATCATGATCAACTTTGTAAGCCTACTTGGGTATTGAGCATTTATTTGTAAGAGCATAATTTCCTTCCACGGAAAATTACAACTCTAGAAAGG